TGATGCCGGAGAGAATTTTTCTGCAAACATTAATTGGTCGTGTATTAGCAGACAATATATATATGGGCCCACGATGCATTGCCATTCGCAATCAAGATATTGGGGTTGGCCTTGTCAATCGATTCATAACCCTTCGAACACAACCAATATATATTCGAACTCCTTTTACTTGTAGGAGTACGTCTTGGATCTGTCGATTATGTTATGGTCGGAGTCCTACTCATGGCGATCTGGTGGAATTGGGGGAAGCCGTAGGTATTATTTCGGGTCAATCTATTGGAGAGCCGGGTACTCAACTAACATTAAGAACGTTTCATACCGGTGGAGTATTTACGGGAGGTATTGCAGAACACGTACGAGCCCCCTCTAACGGAAAGATTCAATTTAATGAGGATTTGGTTCATCCCACACGTACACGTCATGGGCATCCGGCTTTTCTATGTTATATAGATTTGTATGTAACTATTGAGAGTCAAGATATTATACATAATGTGACTATTCCGCCAAAGAGTTTGCTTTTAGTTCAAAACGATCAATATGTGGAATCAGAACAAGTTATTGCTGAAATTCGCGCGGGAACATACACTTTGAATTTGAAAGAGAGGGTTCGAAAACATATTTATTCCGACTCAGAAGGGGAAATGCACTGGAGTACCGATGTATACCATGCACCTGAATTTAAATATAGTAATGTCCATCTCTTACCAAAAACAAGTCATTTATGGATATTATCGGGAAGTTTGTGCAGATACAGTCGAGTTCCTTTTTCGCTACACAAGGATCAAGATCAAATAAACGTTCATTCTCTTTCTATCAAAAAAGGATATATTTCTAACCCTTCAGTAAATAATGATCGAGTTAAATACAAATTCTTTAGTTCAGAGCTTTTGGGTAAAAAAGAAAGCGGGAACCTTGATTATTCAGAACTTAACCGAACTCTATGTACTGTTTATTGTAATCTCATATATCCTGCTATGCTTCACGAAAATTCTGATTTATTGGCAAAGAGGCGAAGAAATAGATTCATCATCCCATTCCAATCAATTCAAGAACGAGAGAAAGAACTAATGCTACGTTCTGATATCTCGATTGAAATACCAATAAATGGTATTTTCCGTAAAAAAAGTATTTTTGCTTTTTTCGACGACCCCCAATACCAAAGGAACAGTTCCGGAATTACTAAATATGGGGCTATAGGAGTCCATTCAATCGTCAAAAAAGAGGATTTGATTGAGTATCGAGGAGTCAAAGAAATTAAGCCAAAATACCAGATGAAGGTAGATTTTTTTTTTTTCATTCCCGAGGAAGTGTATATTTTACCCGAATCCTCCTTACTAATGGTACGGAACTATAGTATCATTGGAGTAGATACACAAATCACTTTAAATACAAGAAGTAGAGTAGGCGGATTGGTCCGAGTGGAGAGAAAAAAAAAAAAAATTGAACTTCAAATTTTTTCTGGAGATATCCATTTTCCGGGAGAGACAGATAAGATATCCCGTCACAGCGGTATCTTGATACCACCAGAAACAGTAAAAACTAATTCTAAAGAATCAAAAAAAGTGAAAAATTGGATCTATGTCCAACGGATCACACCTACCAAGAAAAAGTTTTTTGTTTTGATTCGACCTGTTATTTTATATGAAAAAGTGGGCGGTATAAATTTAGAAAAACTTTTCCCCCAGGATCTGTTGCAGGAAAAGGATGATCTGAAACTTCGAATTGTTAATTATATTCTTTATGCAAATGGTAAATCAATTCGGGAATTTTCTGACACAACTATTCAATTAGTTCGTACTTGTTTAGTGTTGAATTGGGACCAAGATAAAAAAAGTTCTTCTATTGAAGAGGCCCACGTTTCTTTTGTTGAAGTGAGTACAAATGGTTTGATTCATGAGTTTCTAAGAATCAACTTAGCGAAATCCCCTATTTCATATATCAGCAGAAAAAGGAACGATCCGTCAGGTTCAGGGTTGATCTCTGATAATGGGTCAGATCGTACCAATATTAATCCATTTTTTTCCATTTATTCCAAGTCAAGGATTAAACAATCACTTAAACAAAATCAAGGAACTATTAGTACGCTGTTAAATAGAAATAAAGAATGTCAATCTTTGATAATTTTGTCCTCATCTAATTGTAATTGTTTTCGAATGGATTCATTCAACGATGTAAAATATCACAATGGAATAAAAGAATCAATTAAAAGAGATCTTAAAAGTACAATTAGAAATTCGTTGGGTCCTTTAGGAACAGCCCCTCAATTTGCGAATTTTTATCCATTTTACCATTTAAAATTAATAACTTATAATCAGATCTCGGTAACTAAATATTTGAAACTTGACACTTTAAAACGGACTTTTCAAGTACTTAAATATTATTTAATAGACGAAAATAGGAGAATTGTGAATCCCGAGCCGTGCAGTAACAACGTTTTGAATCCATTCAATTTGAATTGGTATTTTCTCCATAATGATTATCATCATTATTATCTTCATAA